GCGATCCTATTACCGGAATTGCTTCAGGCACGCCTGTTACAATTTTTACTGCCCAATATCCAATTTGGTCCCAAGGTAAAGAATAACCTGTTACACCAAAAGATGCGGTCAATACAGCCAGAACCACACCTGTAACCCAAGTCAATTCGCGAGGTTTTTTAAAACCCCCGGTGAGATACACGCGAAATACGTGCAGGATTGTCATTAGGACCATCATACTTGCCGACCATCGATGAACCGATCGAATTAACCACCCGAAGTTAACTTCCGTCATTATGTATTGAACAGAGGCAAAAGCCTCAGTAACGGTCGGGCGGTAGTAAAAAGTCATAGCAAACCCTGTAGCTACTTGTACTAAAAAACAAGTGAGCGTAATTCCTCCCAGACAATAAAATATGTTGACATGAGGAGGAACGTATTTACTAGTTATATCATCTGCAATCGCCTGAATCTCGAGACGTTCTTCGAACCAATCGTAGACTTTATTGAGATAGGTAAACCAAGAGAACTCCCCTCTGAGAACCGTATATGAGAATTTCATCTCGTACGGCTCAAACAAAACCACCCCAATACTGGTATGGAATAGAAAATTGGAAACTTCTTAATTTTTTGATTCAATCTTATCTAAAAATACGAAAGAATAAAAATAAGAAAGCTTTTCTTTGTGGTTATAATTAGAATGCCAAAAAATCAAGTCGACGCGCTTATCTTTATGTTGATCGTTACAGGCCTCTTGAATCTTCTATTTACCTATTTCATTTTCTTTGATTTGTTATTTTGAGTTGTATGTAATGCAGCTTGACTTTTGTTTTCTTTATTATTGATAGGAATTTTCTTGTTAAGACCCTATGAATCAATTGAAACCTCAGATTCATACTAGAACCACGATGATTCAATAAAACCTTCAAACTAAGTCCAAAGATTCCATGAGTAAGAATCCTTGGATCATCATTTATTCAAGTTTGTGCTTTGAGTAAAATAAAAGCAGAAATGGGGAATTTGAAAGAAGAAAAATCTTGCAATTGCAAATTTTGTCTTTGGAAAAATTTTTTGAATCCGGCCAAGGGGTCTGAATATTAAGTATGAATCATAGTTCGAATACTTCGTGATCTATTTCATATATTCCGTGCTCCAGATACTCGAATGAATATCCGACGGAGTAAAGCCATCTCGATCAAGACGACAGATCTATGCTCTGTACTATCAATAGGATCAATTCGAACAAGTCGCACACTCATATTCCGGAAATACAGAAATAAAAAATTCGCGGTCGAACTACCAATCAACTAAAATCAAAATCCGATACCTAAATGCTTATTTAAAAGGTAGTATTTTGTGATTCTTGTAAATTTCATTCTAATTCAGTGAAATTCCGTCCAGTAAAACGGACGAATTATAAATCTCCAAAATAATAGATAGGAATACCGCAAATAAAGCCATTGCGACTCCCATCAAAGGAGTAGTTCCCCATCCAGGAGCTACTTTACCATATTCCGAATTCAAGGGTTTCAACAACCCCCCTGCAGAAGTTCTTTTTGGACGAGCTCTAGAACTACCCTCAACTGTTTGTGTAGCCATAAATCCTATTTTGTATTGATTGAGATCTGTTGACTTTGTATACCATTCCGTTGTAAATAAACGATCTTATCATGGATCCAGTGTGGTCTTGAAATTCTATAATAATGGAAACAGCAACCCTAGTCGCCATCTCTATATCTGGGTTACTTGTAAGTTTTACTGGGTACGCCTTATATACTGCTTTTGGGCAACCCTCTCAACAACTAAGAGATCCATTCGAGGAACACGGGGACTAGTTGAAGTAGAAGTAATGGGCCTCCCAATATTGGGAGGCCCATTACTTCAATTGAGATAAAAAAAAATCATTTTGTTTTTTTAGTTGGAACTTTAGGCGGTTCTCGAAAAAAGATAGCGAAAAAAATGATCCCTAGAGTCGAGACTAAGAGGAATGTATAAACCAATGCTTCCATAAATTCGATCGTGGTTTCCAATTATAGCTTCCATACCTGTTTATTTGGGATCATCCCCCGGATTAAAGAAAAAAAGAATCAAAAAGGGCGGCGATTTAAATCCATATTTCTCCAGTACCTTATACCTTATTTTAAATAAAAAGCACAAATCGAAAATAGAAGCAGAAGCGAGAAACTAAAATAGTAGAGCAATGCTGCATCAGACTACTTGTCTTCTTGTAGTTGGATCTCCAAGTTTTTGGAATACTCCAAATTCCACTTGAGCGTCCAAATCCGGGTCAATACCAGCAAAAACATCTCTGAACAAGGTTCTAGCACCATGCCAAATGTGTCCGAAGAAGAAAAGCAGAGCAAATGAAGCGTGTCCAAACGTAAACCAGCCCCTTGGGCTGCTACGAAAAACACCATCGGATTTCAAAGTAGCACGATCTAATTCAAAAATTTCACCCAATTGAGCACGTCTAGCATATTTTTTCACAGTAGCAGGATCACTATAACTCACGCCATTCAGCTCGCCACCATAGAACTCAACGGTTACACCTACTTGTTCGACACTATACTTCGATTCTGCCCTTCGAAAAGGAACGTCGGCTCTAACAATTCCATCTCCGTCTACCAAAACAACTGGAAATGTTTCAAAAAAAGTAGGCATACGACGTACAAAAAGTTCACGCCCTTCTTTATCTCTAAATATAGGGTGTCCTAACCACCCGACAGCTATTCCATCCCCGTTATCCATTGAACCCGCTCTGAATAATCCCCCTTTCGCAGGATTATTTCCGATGTAATCATAAAAAGCTAATTTTTCAGGAATTTTAGACCAAGCTTCTGATAAACTTTGATTTTCGGCTAGTCCAGCACTGACTCTTCGATATATTTCTTGCTGAAAGTATCCCTGATCCCATTGATAACGGGTGGGACCAAATAATTCGATGGGGGTAGTTGCTGACCCATACCACATAGTTCCAGCAACAACAAACGCTGCAAAAAAGACAGCAGCGATGCTGCTGGAAAGAACGGTTTCAATATTGCCCATACGTAATCCTTTGTATAAGCGTTGTGGCGGGCGGACACTGAGATGGAATAAGCCTGCTAATATGCCCAATGTCCCTGCCGCAATATGATGAGAGGCTATTCCTCCTGGAACAAAAGGATCAAAACCTTCCACACCCCATGCTGGATTTACAGATTGTACCTTTCCAGTTAGTCCATACGGATCAGACACCCATATTCCAGGACCATACAATCCTGTTACATGAAATGTCCCAAAACCAAAGCAAGCCACTCCTGAGAGAAATAAATGAATTCCAAAGATTTTAGGCAAATCCAAAGAACGTTTTCCTGTACGGTCATCAACAAATATTGCTAGATCCCAATACACCCAATGCCAGATAGCTGCCAAGAAGCACAATCCGGAAAACACAATATGTGCCCCCGCTACACCTTCGTAACTCCAAATACCCGGATTCGTTACTGTCCCCCCTGTAATACTCCAACCACCCCATGAATCGGTTATTCCTAAACGAGTCATGAAGGGTATAACGAACATGCCTTGTCTCCACATTGGATCAAGAACTGGATCGGAGGGATCAAAAACAGCTAATTCATATAGAGCCATTGAACCGGCCCAACCCGCAACCAGGGCTGTATGCATTATATGGACAGCAATCAAACGACCGGGATCATTCAATACGACGGTATGAACACGATACCAAGGCAAACCCATGGGACTACCCCTTTATTAATAAAAAATAGACACTATGTAACTTTATTGCATTGAAAAAAACTATGCTATGTACCCCTTTTTTCAGGGGATTATCTCGAAAAAGGGATTAATATTAATATTTGTTCTATTCTTTTAGTAATAATGGAAGAGTTCGGTTCGTAGGAAAAAAGAGAAGCAGATCTATTCTATACTCGATAAGTACCAATACGCAATGGGGGTTGATTCCCTTTTCTATGAGCGAATGTATCCATATTTGGTCATCATTCAAAAGACTTATTCGTAAGAATTTTCCTTTATTTTATGAACTTCGTCAATCTATGTATAAACTAAGATAACGGCCACTAGTATTAAGACAAGAAGCTCATTATTACGCTTCCACATCAAAGTGAACTAGAGTACTTAATTCTTTTTTCTTTCATTTTATGCCTATTGGTGTTCCAAAAGTACCTTATCGAAGTCCCGGGGACAAGCATCCATCTTGGGTTGACATATAGTGCGACTTGTCAGATCTATTGGGTCATATGGGATTTCCCCGTTCTCTCCCCCGATCGAGATATCCTCTGTTTCGCCCAAAAAATTGATTGAATTATCAAAAATTTGTAGCGTGAAATGCAATGAAGTGCAATTAGATCTATTTCGTGAGGAAGCATCCAGATTAATATTAGCAATAAATCAATTTTATGGTCGTCTTGGCTGGACCAATAAAATGAGGTATCCAGGCTCCGTTTAGAAAAACCCAATTGGTAATATATCTATGATTATTACTTATATCATAAACGATTCCCTTATTCGAAAAGCGATCTCAAACGTTAATCAACGGAATACTAAATATGATGAATATGTCAAATATTTGGCGGAAGACATGAAAGAAATGAATTAAAAAAGGGGTAAGTCATAGCAAAAAAGAGACGTGGTATTGGGGTCATTTGTCCTATATGTGCAAATCAAAATCGGGCGAATCCTTACTCGGAGTAGAGCCTAAATCTAAAAAAATGGAAGAAGCCCATTCAATTCAGGAACAAGAAAATGGCATCGTGATTTTTGGATCGGATCTCGATGAAAAAATACATCAATGAAAAGTTAGTTCGATAAGTCGATAAGTTTAGTGAATTTCTTTTTTATATTAGAATATTATAGGTCTAGGAAACCGGCTAAACTCAGCGTTCTTGAAAACCGGAAGAAAAGCCCCTCGATAGAAGCGAGGAAAAAAGAAAGGAAAGGGGCTAGGAGCTACACATTGACTTGTTTTTCGCAAGTTTTGTTGAACCGTATGCATCAAAAGATGCCTGTACGGCTCCGAAGGGATACTGTTTTATCCTAATCAACCGACTTTATCGAGAAAGATTACTTTTTTTAGGTCAAATGGTTGAGAGCGATATCTCGAATCAACTTATTGGTATTATGGTATATCTCAGTATAGAGAACGAGACCAAGGATTTGTATTTATTTATCAACTCTCCTGGCGGATGGGTAATACCCGGGATAGCAATTTATGATACTATGCAATTTGTGCGACCCGATGTACAGACAATATGCATGGGATTGGCCGCCTCCATGGGGTCTTTTCTCCTGGCCGCCGGAGCAAGTACCAAACGTCTAGCATTCCCTCACGCTTGGCGCCAATGAGTTTTTTATTTGAGAGAAAAAAGAAGACTATGCCTTCGCCATATGAATTCTGAATATTAAGTAATAATAGCATGGCACTTCGAATTCGATATGAAAATTGTTAGTGTTTTTTTTTTTTCAAAATATTTGATTATGTATCGAAGCAGTAGTATGAGATAAAGAAGGGGTATTCCGAGTTTATCTTACCTATCGGAGGCCTATTGCAGCGCCACACACCTTTTTCACGCCGGAAGGTTCTTAACAATTAACAATTAACAAGATTTATGGTATGAAAGAGTACGAAAATAAAAAAAGAAGATTATTTTTGATTTATTTCTTTTTTTATTTTGATTTGAAAAAAAAAAATCAAAAAAGAAACTTTGGGATTGCTGAATCACAAAAGAAATAAATATATAAAGCAACGGAGCCATCATAGTATTTTTGAACTCCTCAAAAAAAAAGAAGGGTGGTAATTGGATCATTTACCCATCTGGGTATAATAGAACCCCCTTTTTATCCTTGTTTGATGAAGGGTAAAAAGCAAATTCCATTGGCGAGCCGTATGCAATGCGAAAAAGTGCCCGTACGGTCTATCTTTTTCTTTATCTCTTCCCCTCGCCGAATCGTGCGAGATAGAGGAACCTTTTATTATGTTATAATATATCATCAGGGTCATGATCCATCAACCTATTGGCGCTTTTTATGGGGCACAAACGGGAGAATTTATCCTGGATACGGAAGAACTACTGAGACTGCGCGAAATCCTTACAATGGTTTATGTACAAAGATCGGGCAAGCCCTTATGGGTTGTATCCGAAGACATGGAAAGGGATACTTTTATGTCAGCAACAGAAGCCCAAGCTCATGGACTTGTTGATCTTGTAGCGGTTGGATAAAACATAGCAGTCACTTCTTAAGGGTTTAATATTCTATTAAACAGAAGAAATTCATAATCATCCGGTTAGGATCGATCTAAACCAGCCCATAATGGATAATTCAGCATGCCAACTATTAAACAACTTATTAGAAACCCAAGACAGCCAATCAGAAATGTTACCAAATCCCCCGCTCTGCGTGGATGTCCTCAGCGCCGAGGAACATGTACAAGGGTGTATGTGCGACTCGTTTCAATCATGGGCTGAGACAAACCAAAAGAAAGAAACCCTTTTTTAAGTATCAATGATCAGTACCTGTGAATCGGATAGAATAGAAGAAGAAGAACTCCATTCACTATCTAAAAAAAGATCGATCTATCATATCTTTCTATTGTGTATGAAATTTATGGTTTCCACTGGCGCAAATTCCACCACCTCAATTTGCAATTAATTTAAGGTGAGAAAGAATTCCCCATTGGTAACAAATAGTTATCCATTAAGCGGGGGAAATACTATAAAAAAGCAGAAAGATTATCTTTCTACTCTTGCAAGAACGGACTAACAAGGTCAGCTACCCCACCAATCTTCATAATTAAATACCGTTACTGTATAAGGTCTATCTCGTTATGAAAGACCTATTACTAGAAAATTCATGGGTAGAGCCGAAGAGTGGTAACTGTACAAGTTACCAATAGAATTGATTAAATGAAGGAAGTGGCTCCGGTGTATAGAGAGGGCCTCACCGTTTAAGAAGTAATCATAGAGACGACGGAACCCACAATTTCTTTATCTATTTACTACTTTCGTTTTTTTTTTACTATTTTCTTTCCAATGCCTCGACAAAAGGTAAAAGCGTGGTCGGGAAGGTTAGAGTAGCAAAAGCCATTGGAATTTTTATTTTATAAATTGGAAGAGTCCGTTTTGTTATTAATAGACTAGGAAAGGGGAAAAGAATAACTGAAAGAAAGGAAATCAATTAGTTATTCATCAAAGTTTCATTTATTCAATGACCAGAATTAGACGAGGATATATAGCTCGGAGACGTAGAACAAAAATGCGTTTATTTGTATCAAGCTTTCGCGGGGCTCATTCACGACTTAGCCGAACAATTACTCAACAGAAAATAAGAGCTTTGGTTTCGGCTCATCGCGATAGAGATAGGAAAAAAAGGGATTTTCGTCGTTTGTGGATCACCCGAATAAATGCAGTAATTCGCGGAAATTTGGTATCCTATAGTTATAGTAGATTAATATACAATCTGTATAAGGCGCAGTTGGTTCTTAATCGTAAGATACTTGCACAAATAGCTATATCAAATAGGAATTGTCTTTATATGATTTCCAATGAGATTATAAAATAAGGAAATTGGAAGGAATCCATTATAATTTTTAAACGGAGTTCTCTGGAGAATGAACTCCAGTAAGAGGAAGGTAGAGTAGAAATAATATGATAAAGTCGTCAAAATGAGCGAACACGCTCAATAAAAAAAAAAGATTGATTTTATTCTTCTTTCCCAATTCGTTTTTTTTTTCTTACGGCACGGCTGCTTCACAGATTTTTTGAACAAAACATCCATCTGTGTTTGAGTTCGGATTGGAATTTTTATTTAATTGAAGAGTAAGCCTATTTTTTTCTGGTTCTAAGACCGGGAGGTCTAGCGGTCAACCCACTTCTTTCAAATTGTTTCTCATTATTAAGAAAAGGTAACGAAGATAAAATACGAGCTTGTTTTATAGCAATAGTAATTAATCGTTGTTCTTTTAAGGTCAATCTATTCACCCGTCTAGATAATATTTTTCCTTGTTCACTAAGAAATCGACTAATTAAAGTCATGTTTCTATAATCAATTCGATCCCCCGATTGGATCGGGGGCAAACGCCTACGAAAAGATCGCTTGGATTTAAGAAAGAGTCGCTTGGTTTTATCCATAATTTTTTTATTCCTTATCCCTAAAATCCCATTTCGATGAAATCAAAAAATGATTTATAGAATCAATTATAGGATTTGGTTTGTCTAGATTTATTTATTTGTTTTTATTAAAATATATGAAATAATCTAGATATATATCTAGATTAGTTTTTCATGTCCCTTGGAAGGGTGACACAAAAGCACGCGGCTTGACTCTATCTATTTTTTTATCTCCCCATGAAGTGTATGCTTGTAACAATAGGGACAGAATTTTCTCAATTCCAATCGACTGGGTGTATTGTGTCGATTCTTTTGAGTAATATATCTGGAAATACCCCTTGATTCCTTATTAACACCGTTTCGAACACAACTAGTACATTCCAAAATAACCCTTACTCGGACCTCTTTACCCTTGGCCATGAACCTCCTTGGGGTTTTTGATTCACCCAACTTTTCTATTTTCCGACCCGCAACGAATAAGAAGCACGGGACAAAAAAATAGAAGTTGCTAACCACTCAAAAAAAACTTATGAAATAAAGATTTTATTGCAATCAATATAGTAAATAAATAGGAAATAAAAATAAAAAATAATAAGTAATACAAGAATTTCTAACTATATTGCTAAATCGCAGTGCAGTATTTCATTTAAGGATCTTGTAGTGGAGGATACTCTTACCCTAGCCATATTTCGATTTCCGTTTTCTTTTACCTGTCTATTTGCTTTTAACTGGATAATTAATAATTAATTTAATCGGAGCCTGAACCCGGGTTTCGCTGAGGTTGAAGCCACCTTTTTTCTTTCGCTTTCCTTCTTTCTAATTGTAAAACAAAAAAACGAAAAGAGGGGAAAGAGAGATTAGTCACAAATATTTGATTCTAGCTCTAATCTTCTTCACCCCGTTCCAGTTCAATAACTAGAATTAAAAAAAAGGAAATGTCAATGCGTCGGGGAATAAACGGTTGATTTCTATCAATAACCCTGCTAAAGACCCGAACCATAGAGTACTTAGTACCGGTGCCACGGAAAGATATGTTTTTAGATCTCGCATTGAAAATCCTCCTTCTTTTTTGTTTTTGTATTCCCTATTGGAATATATTATGGTAAGAGATGTATATGTAGTTAAAGGCCCACTTGTATTTGTGCGCGGAATCCCTAATTCAAATTGAAATGCGCAATGATTCGGTATATAAGATTTGATTTTCTTTTTTTTTTTTTTTTTCTTAAAACAGAAAATGGGTCACTTTACACCTGCGAATTCCCAAGAAAAATAAAAATAATAATTTATTATTATTATATGGTATATGATATGAGACCAAAAACAAGAAAAGGCAAGATCCATTTTGCATATCACTAGAGGGAATAAAAAATAAGGATGTGGAAAACAAGACAGGGATTCTTTACAATGATATTGTAGGCCAATTGAAAGGGATGTAGCGCAGCTTGGTAGCGCGTTTGTTTTGGGTACAAAATGTCACGGGTTCAAATCCTGTCATCCCTACCAATTACCGCTCAGAGCAGCAGTAACGCGAGATCTTTTTTTTTTTTCGATCGATTTCATTTTGACATACATAAATTTCTATTTTATGATATATGATAGTATACACATACAAGAATTGTTGGGGTAAAAAAAGAGAATCTCCTTATTTCCAGACTTTTTCGTTGTGATAAGAAAGCGCTCTTAGTTCAGTTCGGTAGAACGTGGGTCTCCAAAACCCAATGTCGTAGGTTCAAATCCTACAGAGCGTGATTCCGCTCTTGTCGTCTTAGATCTAAAACCATACACACTGAACTGAAATAATTGAACAGCAATCTGAATTTGACGCTGACCTCCCCCTCGGATTAAATTAAAGAAGGGAGGGGTCAGTTAAAAAAAGAGATGTTAATTAATCAAAGGTC